TATCTTGAGCGGTTACATATCCAGGGCCTTTGACACAAATGGCTGCGTCACAAGTTCCATATAGATTACTTCTTAATACAATTTCTTTCAAATTCATTAAAATTTCATGGACTGATTCTTGAATACCCACTATGGTCGAATATTCATGGGGTAGTTTCTCAGATTTTGCCCGTGTGATACACGTTCCTTCTACTTCTCCAAGCAAAGCTCGTCGCATCGCAATGCCTATTGTATCAGCTTGACCTTTCAGAAGTGGAGACAGAATAAAGCGTCCATAATAAAGACGTTTACTGTCTGCTCTTGATTCAACACACTTCCACTGTAGCGTCCGAGTAGATACTATTACTTTCTCTCGAACCATAATCATATTATTTAATCATATCATTGAATCATTTCTTTCTCTTGTTTATCTTGCGCTTGAACTAGAGTCCCTTTTTCTTTCTACAAACGTCTTTTTTTCGGAGGTCTACAGCCATTATGTGGCAAAGGAGTTACATCCTTTACAAAAGTGATTCGTATACGATTGCTTTGAATAGCTCGTAATGCTGTGTCTCTTCCGCGACCTGCACCTTTTATCATGACTTCTGCTCGTTTCATGACTACTGAACTAAGAGCGTTTGCTGCTGCGGCTTCACCAGCAAATGGCGTCCCTTTTCGTTTACCCCGTAAGCGACAATGACCGGCAGAGGACGAAGAAAGCACTCGACCCTGTAGATCGGTAACCGTCACAATGGTATTATTAAAACCTGCTTGAATATGAATCCGCCCTTTTGGTATTCTACGTATACGCCTACGTGAACGACGCGTTCTCCGCGAACGAAATTTCAGTATACCTTTTGCCATAGTTTATCATCTCATAAATAATGAGTCAGAGATATATGGAGATATCCATTTTCTGTCAAAGAAGATCTGCTCTTGTCTTTGAATATCGGGTCCTTTCCCGAGTCTGATTATCCTTGTCTTTGTTTATGTCTTGGGTTGGAACAAATTACTAGAATTCGGTTCTGCCGGCGTATTAATCGACATTTTTCACAAATTTTACGAACAGAGGCTCTTAGTTTCATATTTTCCGACCCTTAACCTGAATTCTGAATCTACTTCTTGGCAGAAAATCAGTTTCTTGATATTTTTTATCTCGACTCATATTGAAGGTGAAAGTTGAAAAATACCTCATTTTTGAAATCTTGTTTTTGGCAAAGTCGAGAAATTATCCGTTCTTTAGTTGAATCATAAGGACTTCGTTCAATTTTGGAGTGATCCCCTGGCCGGATCCTTATTCAAGGAAGTTGTATCTTTCCCGAAATAGAAGCGAGAATTAGATCATTATTCTGGAAACGAACCCTAAATATACCATTGGGAGGGGATTCGGTAATGAACCCTTTCTGAATTCATTTCTATTTTTCATTGTAAGGAAAACCTCTTTGATTCTGTACCATATAAAAACGATATATGTCGTTTTCAAAGATGAGGTCGTAGATGGGACCCGATATTAGATAGCCTCTGCCCTTTCTTTATCACAACTAGAAAGTTTAGAATTTCATTTGGATGAAGGATTACCAGATATAACACAAACTTTCTCCGCCTAGATTTTCTAATCGAGCCTCTCGGTCTGTCATTATCCCTCGAGAAGTAGAAAGAATTACAATCCCCATCCCGCCTAAAATTTTAGGAATTCGTTGATAGTTAGAATAGATTCTTAGACTAGGTCGACTGATCCGTTTTAAATTGAACGTTTTTCTATAAGTGCGATTCCTTTTTAGGCTTAAAACCAAAAAAGATTTGTTGTTTTCGCGATGTTTTCTCACGTTTTCGATAAAACCTTCTCGTAAAAGTATTTTCACAATACTTTCACTGATATTAGTAAATGCTATTCGAACTACTCTTTTTCTAGCCATATCCGCATTTCGGATAGAGGTTAGCATGTCAGCAATAGTATCCTTCCCCATAATGACTTAAAAGTATGAATGCCTCCAAATTTTGATATAATCAACATGTTTTTCTTGTTTTTTTGTTTGTTTATGACTATGAATTTATAAAGGTATATGCGCGAGACACAATCTACTACCTGAATATGAATCTATTTCTTTCAAATAGCTTATTCTAACCCTATTATGGAACTAGCGTCTGGTTTGATTTTATAAGACTTCTGGAGCTAATGAAATGATTTTAGTCAAATTGCACTGTCGCAATTCCTCTGCAATCGCACCAAAAACTCGAGTTCCTTTTGGATTTCCCTCTTGATCAATGACAACGGCGGCGTTGTCATCATATCGTATTATCATACCGTCGTCGCGTTTGAGTTCTTTACAAGTACGTACAATTACAGCTCTGACCACTTCGGATCTTTCTAGCGACATTTGGGGAACTGCGTCTTTGATCACCGCAACAATAACGTCACCAATATGAGCATATCGACGATTGCTGGCTCCTATGATTCGAATACACATCAATTCTCGAGCCCCGCTGTTATCCGCTACATTTAAATACGTCTGAGGTTGAATCATATCATTTTTTTGATTTGTTCGTTAAAATGCAAAGTAAAAGGCGAAGAAAAAAAAAGAAATATTGTTTGTCCAAAAAAGGAAATCTGCACCTTCGAGTGTTTTTTGATCTATTTCTTTTGCCCGAATCCATACGTCTGTCTAAGGAATTGAGTTCGTATAGGCATTTTGGACGATGCTATTTCAATAGCCTTTCTAGCTATATTTTCGCGTACTCCGCCAATTTCATAAATTATTCGACCTGGTTTAACAACCGCTACCCAATATTCAGGATTTCCTTTACCCGAACCCATACGGGTTTCTGCCGCTCTTACTGTAACCGGTTTGTCTGGAAATATGCGTACCCAGACCTTTCCACCGCGGCGCGCATTTCGTGTCATTGCCCGTCGACCTGCTTCTATTTGTCTAGATGTGATCCAAGCAGGTTCAAGTGCCTGAAGAGCATATTTCCCGAGACAAATAGATTGACCTCGCAAACATATTCCCTTCATTCTTCCTCTATGTTGTTTACGGAATCTGGTTCTTTTAGGGTTATAGTTGATGGTTGGGTTTGAATTCCATCTCTACTACAAAACCGGACGTGAGACTTTCTTCTCATCCGGCTCCTCGCGAATAAAGGGATTCAAAAATATGGAAATTTAATGAAAGATCAAATAGAATTTCAAGTAAGAGATACATGTATTTAATAAGTATAAGATTTAATAAGTATAAGTAAGTAATACACCGAAGTCTGCATTTCATTTATCTGAAATCTATTATCAGTTTCTATCTTGTTTCTATCGATAGCTCAACATATAGTCTATTGGTTTTGATAATGTGAAAATGAATTTTTCTTTTGTTTTTTAGCCTTTAATTTCACCGTATTATCCTATTTAATTGACTCAAATTTAGCCATCCAAGAAAATCAAGTTTTCGCGGGCGAATATTGACTCGTTCAATTCACTTTTTCTTCGGTTCTAGCAATAGTTCATAACTTTTTCGAATAGATGAATTGGTCTCTGGTCCGTTCCGCCATCCAGATCAATGAATCCGTAAAATTCGTTTTCAATAGAATCTTTTAGATCCATAGGTTCCCTCGTTCCCATCTCTTCTTACTTAATGGTTAGGCCTTAATTCTGCAATGGAGCTGGGAATGACATTTTTTCTTGAGTCAATCTTCTCAGTCTTGATTGGCTCGAAGCTCTTCATTTTTTGTTTTGTTCTATGCACAAATTCATTTGATTATGGATGAATCCGGATTGCTGCTTTATTCTATTGCACTTTTTTATGCGATGACTCCGGATTGATGCGTTATTACATTGCACTTTTTTATGAGATGACTCATAGACCTTACATATTCGATATTGGAATTAGATATCAGCAATATTCTTTTTCTTTCTTTCTCTCACCCTTCCATTTATCCACACCCTTATTTTCTTTTCTCTATTTCGATTCACAATTTGGAATCATATTTCTTTGTTTAGGCAAAAAGATTTCAGTTGCTACAAGCATATGATTGATCTGTCATATCTTGACTGGTTATTTGGATCCAGATAATGTAAAGTGATGAGTTGGTTATTTTTCGAGAGTTATTAGTTTCTACTTTGGGGCTTTTTTATACGAAGCCTAAAAAAACCGACGAGTCGCACACTAAGCATAGCAATTATATTAAAGATTCAATTGAATTTTTAGGCAACCTTAGAGAATTTAAAATTCGAATTTTTGAGTTTCTCACCGAAGAGAAGGGAAGGGAAAGGTTTATTATTCTCCGTCTATAAATATCCAAATTTTGATGCCTAATACCCCATAGATAGTTCGAATTGGATAGGAACAATAATCAATTTTAGCTTGAATGGTTTGTAGGGGAACCCTACCCTCTCGGATCCATTCAACCCGCGCGATTTCTTTTCCTCCAAGACGTCCTGCAAGTTGGACTCGAATTCCTTTTGTATTTGCTTGTTTAGCTAATTCAATCGCCTTTTTCATTGCTTTTCGAAATGGAATTCGTTGCTGTAATTGGTCGGAGAGAAATTCTGCAAGAATCTTAGGATGTCTATAAGGCTCAAAAATTTTTATAAGAGTAAAGTTCAATTTTGCCATCACAGAAATACGTTTACCGGTTTTCCAGTCAAATTTTTGTTTCACAGAAGCAAATTCTTTTTGTAGATTGGGTTGTAAGTTTTTGCTTTCTCGCCGGTAATGTTCATTGAATACTTCTGCGGGTGCGGGTACTATATAGATTTTCATGGTAGTTACATCAACGGCTTTTTCAATCTCAATACGTATAAGTGCCCTGACGCTGGATGTCATATTTTTTTCTACATAATTCTTGATATAATATCTTATTTTTTCATCTTCTTGTAGCTCTTTAGAATAATTTTTTGGTTTTGCAAACCAAAGTGAATGATGACTTTGGGTTGTACCAAGTCTCAAACCAAGTGGATTTATTTTTTGTCCCATGCTCCCCCATTACTATCCATATCATGATATTCCATAGTTAGATACTTATTTTTCGGTTTA